ATGGCAAACCAACTCGAGGAATTTCTGACACAAGTATTCAATTGGTTCGAACTTGTTTAGTCTTGAATTGGGACCAAGACAACAAAAATTCTTCCCTCGAGGAGGCCCGCGCGTTCTTTGTTGCAGTAAGTACAAAGGGTTTGATTCGAGATTTCATAAGAATTGGCTTAGTAAAATCCCATATTTCGTATATAAGAAAAAGGAATAATCCGCCAGATTCGGGATTGATCTCTGCAGATCACATGAATCCGTTTTATTCCATTTCTCCCAAGGCCGGCATTCAACAATCACTTAGCCAAAATCACGGAACTATTCGTATGTTCTTAAATAGAAATAAGGAATCCCAATTTTTGTTAATTTTATCATCATCTAATTGTTTTAGAATGGGTCCATTTAATCATGTAAAATATCCCAATGTGATAAACCAATCAATACAAAAAAATCCTCTAATTACAATTAAAAAAGCGTCTGGCCCCTTAGGAACAACCATTCAAATTTCGAATTTTTATTCTTTTTTTCCTTTACTAACTTATAATAAGATGTCTGTAATGAAATATTTGCAACTTGACAACTTAAAACCAATTTTGAAAGTAATTAACTCTTATTTAATTGATGAAAACGGAAGAATTTGTAATCAAGATCCATACAGTAACGTCGTTTTGAATCCATTCAAATTAAATTGGTATTTTCTTCATCAAAATTATCATCATAATTATTGTGAGGAAATGTCCACAATAATAAGTCTTGGACAATTTTTTTGTGAAAATTTATGTATAGCCAAAAAAGGACCACACCTAAAATCGGGTCAAGTTTTTATTGTTCAAACGGATTCTGTAGTAATAAGATCCGCAAAGCCCTATTTGGCTACTCCGGGAGCAAAAGTTCATGGGCATTACGGAGAAATTCTTTACGAAGGGGATACATTAGTTACATTTATATATGAAAAATCAAGATCCGGGGATATAACACAAGGTCTTCCAAAAGTAGAACAAGTGTTAGAAGTCCGCTCGCTCGATTCAATATCGATGAACTTAGAAAAGCGCATTAAAGGTTGGAATAAGTATATAACAAGATTTCTTGGAATTCCCTGGGGATTCTTGATTGGCGCTGAGCTAACTATAGTGCAAAGTCGTCTTTCTTTGGTTAATAAGATTCAAAAGGTTTATCGATCCCAGGGGGTGCAGATTCATAATAGGCATATCGAAATTATTGTACGCCAAATAACATCAAAAGTTTTGGTTTCAGAAGAGGGAATGTCTAATGTTTTTTTACCTGGAGAACTTATTGGATTATTACGAGCAGAGCGAACGGGGCGTGCTTTAGAAGAAGCAATCTGTTATCGAGCCTTTTTATTAGGAATAACTCGAGCATCTTTGAATACTCAAAGTTTTATATCCGAAGCAAGTTTTCAAGAAACTGCTCGAGTTTTAGCAAAAGCTGCTCTTCGGGGTCGTATCGATTGGTTGAAAGGCCTGAAAGAAAATGTTGTTCTAGGGGGGGGGATCCCCGCCGGGACCGGATTCAACAAAGGATTGGTGCATTGTTCACGGCAACATACCAACATTCTTTTGGAAAAAAAAACAAAGAATTTCTCTTTATTCGAGGAAGATATGAGAGATATTTTATTCTACCACAGGGAATTTTTTGACTCTTCCATTTCAAAATTTGAACGATCTTTTCTAGTATTTAATGATTCCTAATAACGGATTCCTATTTTGAATTTTTGTTTTGTTTGCTGTAGTCATTTGCTTTGGTAATTTGTTACCACTAATAAAGATAATAATGAATACAAAGTAATGGCTTGGCTCATGCCTAAATGGCCATCCCCGGTACAAGAGAAGGTTCCATCGGAACAATTTTTGATTTTAATTTTGGGTACCCCCTTTTTTTAAGTGTGAAAAGAAATGACAAAAAGATATTGGAACATCGATTTGGAAGAGATGATGAGAGCAGGAGTTCATTTTGGACATGGTACTAGGAAATGGAATCCTAGAATGGCACCTTATATTTCTGCAAAGCGTAAAGGTATTCATATTATAAATCTGACTAGAACTGCTCGTTTTTTATCAGAAGCTTGTGATTTAGTTTTTGATGCAGCAAGTAGGGGAAAACAATTCTTAATTGTTGGGACAAAAAATAAAGCAGCTGATTTGGTGTCGCGGGCTGCAATAAGGGCTCGGTGTCATTATGTTAATAAAAAATGGCTCGGCGGCATGTTAACAAATTGGTACACTACAGAAAAAAGACTTCATAAGTTTAGGGACTTGAGAACCGAACAAAAGACAGAGGGACTCAATCGTCTTCCGAAAAGGGATGCAGCTGTGTTGAAGAGACAATTCTCTCATTTGGAAACATATCTAGGCGGGATTAAATATATGACGGGATTGCCTGATATTGTAATCATCATCGATCAGCAAGAAGAATATACGGCTCTTCGCGAATGTATCACTTTGGGAATTCCAACCATTTCTTTAATCGATACAAATTGTAATCCCGATCTCGCAGATATTTCTATTCCAGCAAATGATGATGCTATAGCTTCAATTCGATTCATTCTTAACAAATTAGTATTCGCAATTTGTGAGGGTCGTTCTAGCTATATACAAAATTCTTGATTAATAATAAGATAAATAAATCAATTTTTTTTTTGGAGGGAGGGGCTCCTTGTATTTCGATTTCAAAAATCGCTTACTACTCCTGAATCGTACAAAAGAGAAAAAGATAAAAAAATAGGGAATATTGTGTGATTAGGTTAGTTGGTATCCAAAACTTAAATATAAAATTCAAGTAAATAAGTCAAAAAAGAAAAAAAGAGATCTTGAATCAAAATAATTTAAAGTTCTTATTTCTGTCAGAGGGCAATATGAATGTTCTATCATGTTCCATCAACACACTAATAAAAGAAGGGTTATATGAGATATCGGGTGTAGAAGTAGGCCAACATTTCTATTGGCAAATAGGGGGTTTCCAAGTCCATGCCCAAGTCCTTATTACTTCTTGGGTTGTAATTGCTATCTTATTAGGTTCTGCAGTTCTAGTGGTTCGCAATCCACAAACCATTCCAACTGACGGCCAAAATTTCTTTGAATTTGTCCTTGAATTCATTCGAGACGTGAGTCAAACCCAGATTGGAGAAGAATATGGTCCATGGGTTCCCTTTATTGGAACCCTTTTTTTATTTATTTTTGTTTCGAACTGGTCAGGAGCCCTTTTACCGTGGAAAATTATCCAGTTACCTCAAGGGGAGTTAGCAGCACCAACGAATGATATAAATACGACTGTTGCTTTAGCTTTACTCACATCAGTAGCCTATTTTTATGCGGGTCTTAGCAAAAAAGGATTAGGGTATTTCAGTAAATACATTCAACCAACTCCAATTCTTTTACCCATTAACATCTTAGAAGATTTTACAAAACCCCTATCACTGAGTTTTCGACTTTTCGGAAATATATTAGCCGATGAATTAGTAGTTGTTGTTCTTGTTTCTTTAGTACCCTTAGTGGTTCCTATACCCGTCATGTTCCTTGGATTATTTACAAGCGGGATTCAAGCTCTAATTTTTGCAACTTTAGCTGCGGCTTATATAGGTGAATCTCTGGAGGGTCATCATTGACTATTTTTTCACATAGTCTTTTTTAGGTTAGCCCAATTATAGAATAGAATAGTTGGTTTACAGTATGTAAGAAAGACTTGTATATGTGATATTTGATATTGACTAGGTATAGATGAGCTAAAGATCTAGCTAATCTGTCCCATTACTCTTGTGAATTTCTATTTAGATAGGGATTCCGTTATAAGTTCTTCGTGAATTGGATGAAAAAAACGATAAAAAAAAGAACGAAGGATTCAAGGAATGGTTCACAAAAAAGAAACGGCATAAAAAAAGTTGTATATATATTATGAATTTAAAAAAATTTCGTGGATAGGAACTAATATTAAAGTAATTCTTATGGTTCAATAATATTATTATTTCAATTCAAGTTTTTGGGTATTTTGGCTGGATGAATCTTAGCGATGACTTAATTATAATTAAGTCCTAAGTCATTGGATCAATGTATCATTAACTATTTCTTTATTTTGGTGTGAGGAACTTATCATGAATCCACTGATTTCTGCTGCTTCGGTTATTGCTGCTGGGTTGGCTGTTGGGCTTGCTTCGATTGGACCTGGAGTTGGTCAAGGGACAGCTGCGGGTCAAGCTGTCGAAGGTATCGCGAGACAGCCTGAGGCAGAAGGCAAAATACGAGGTACTTTATTGCTTAGTTTGGCTTTTATGGAAGCTTTAACAATTTATGGCCTGGTTGTAGCATTAGCGCTTTTATTTGCGAATCCTTTTGTTTAATCCTAGAAATCGGAAAATTATGGATTTTTTTTTCGTAGTTTTTTGAATTCTATCAAGATTTAACTCCGACAATTATTCATTGAGACAACAATCCTCGGGAAGGACTAATTTGAGGGTGGGGAATTAGCACATCGATTCGCTTTCTTCCTTCCCCTTATTATTTTAGTTTAATGGAAACTTTTTTTAAGGAGTGTTGCAAAAAAGGGGAGGTTTAGGTTTTTTGAAATTGACATCAAACTGGGTCTCAAATTCTAGCTTAATTCTAATAAGTCTCATTATTATTGAAAATTCAAAATTATTGAAAATACATTTGTAAATAGAATAGGTTTTTTATTCTGTTTACCAATATCCAAATAGGTAAATTTAATTATTAAATTCCATTTTCTTTTTATTGCAAATAAAAAGAATAAAAAAAAGGACAGAGTTCTTTTTTTATAGTTTAGCTAGAAGAGGAGATTATATGAAAAATGTAACCGATTCTTTCGTTTACTTGGGTCACTGGCCATACGCCGGGAGTTTCGGGTTTAATACCGATATTTTAGCAACAAATCTAATAAATCTAAGTGTAGTCTTCGGTGTATTGATCTTTTTTGGAAAGGGAGTGTGTGTGAGTTGTTCATTTAAAGAATAGGCTGGATTCACCCAGCGGCACTATAAC